AACAGAGTAACTGGACTCTAATTCGTATTATGGATAGGCCTAAAAAAGGCTTCATTGCTATTCCTGAATTTGGAAAAGATAATATCTATTTTGTATGAGCAGAAACAAAAAGATGAATCAAAAGAGTTCTGCACCATGAACTTTGTACCGCGCACATCACTTAGACAGACCTCGGAAAGTAACGTAAGCAAGAGTGAAGAAATAGAATAAATAGAAAAGAAAAAGCGAAATTCCGAAATAAAAAGGGATTGAATTTTATTTGTACTGTGTCTGAAATGCATCCTGTCTATTCCTATTCTTCAACCCCTCTATACTTTTTTTAAGTTTTTTTTTAAACTTTTTTCTTTTTTTTTGATATATATATATATGAAGACTTAGCACTCTTTTTGAGTGAGAGAAAGCACAATATGAACAAACAAGAAAGAAAAAAGAAACAAAAAAAAGGGAACATAATCCCACTTTAGTTCTTTACCATAACCATACATATATTTTTTACCCATCTCTAAAAATGGAGGTATATATCTATACGCTAGATGAATAAGTATGTATCATGCTCTTGACTATTAACGAATATATATCCTGATCTGTCTCGATTAATTTGTATGAATATCTATCCGATATATTATTCATGTGTCAGGAACCAGATTTGAACTGGTGACACGAGGATTTTCAGTCCTCTGCTCTACCAACTGAGCTATCCCGACCATTTCCCGTGCATTATCCTAGTAGAGTACTTGTATCTATGTCAATTAAAGGGACTAAATCTAAATAAAGTAAAGTATTAAATGAAGTAAAGTATTCAAAAATTTTATCTAATAAATGTAAGGATAATGATATGAAATGTGAATGATTCAATAATAGAGATTCCTTGCCCATATATGTTCATTTGTACAGGTATCGTATCTATCCAAATTGGGATAAGATCCAAAGATTTCTCCTCGGATCCATTTGTGAAAGAGTAGAGTGAATGAGAAAGAAAGATAGTGAATTTTGTTTGAACCACTGATGAAAAAAAGAGGATAAATAGTTAGGAAGTAAAATGGACTTTTTGTTGGGGATAGAGGGACTTGAACCCTCACGATTTCTAAAGTCGACGGATTTTCCTCTTACTATAAATTTCATTGTTGTCGGTATTGACATGTAGAACGGGACTCTCTCTTTATTCTCGTCCGATTAATCAGTTTTTCAAAAGATCTATCAAACTCTGGAATGAATGATTTGATCACTGAATATTCGATTCTTCCTTCAACTTCGATTGGAATGGATTCACAATAACTCTGAATTTTTTCTTTCATATATATATATATTCGATAGATTCGGGTCGTGATTAATCGTTTGATATGTTAGTATGTATACGTACGTATTAGATATATTATATAGGGCCGTCCTTTCTGTAATTTCGATAGAGGAATTCCAGCTACCAACACAACGTAGTCAACTCCATTCGTTAGAACAGCTTCCATTGAGTCTCTGCACCTATCCTTTTTTATTCTAGTTTTATAAACCCTTGTTTTCTCAAAATAAGGATTTGGCTCAGGATTGCCCATTTTTAATTCCAGGGTTTCTCTGAATTTGGAAGTTACCACTTAGTAGGTTTCCATACCAAGGCTCAATCCAATCAAGTCCGTAGCGTCTACCAATTTCGCCATATCCCCTTTTGATTTGAGACCAAGATCCAGTTGGAATTCCACCCATCTCTTTCATTTATTTTGGAACCGTTGAATTCATTAGATAATGATTCCCATATCGAAAAAGTGTATGCTGCTATTTGATTTTTTTGGCGATCCTCTATCAGTTTATTTCTATTGGATAAACCTTGTTTCAATCAGAAATGATTCTATCATTGATGTATCCGCAATTCAATATGGATAGATATATCCCATATATATGTTTCTCCCTCCCTTTCTTTTTTACAGTGCGATTTGGAATACTGGAACGGTCGATATTCATTCTTCTTTTTTTTTTTTTCGTCCTATCTCTTCCTTTTCCGAATGAAACCAGAAGAATGTCTCATTCTAATTTGGATTGTATCTTTATCCTTATCTTATCTTTATCTTTTCTTAGGACCGATCCGCTCGCTATACGCTATAATTATTGCTATAACTGCTTTACTTTAAGAAATAAATAAATTTTATATTAAGAAATAATTAGATTTTTTATAATCATAATTTATAATTTTCAATTTTCATTAATAATTATATATATAATTATATATACATATTCATTAACATATATATATATACATATTAAAAAATATAAATAGAATGTATAAATATATAAATAAAATGTATAAAATGCATAATAAATAATAATTAATGTAATTAGTTATAACTAATAATATTAGATATAACTAATATATCTAATGATATATATATANAATGATATAGATATAACAATAGAACTATGAATATGAACTATATAGTTCATATTAAATTAATAGCTAATAGCCCTAAGCTAAGATCCAGCAGTTTCCTGAATTCCTATACACTATTTCTATTTG